CGTATTCGAAAACTAGCAGTTCGCCCCGTCAATCCTCCAGGACCTAAATAACTCAATTTTCGCCCATGAACGATTTGTGTCAATGGATTAGTTCGATCCAAAACTTGAGATAAGGGATGTAAGCCAAAAAAAGATTCATAAGTGGTTGTTAATGAAGTCGAAGTTACCAAATTTTGAGGAGTCGGTATCATTTTATGCCGGATTGCTCCACATATAGTTCCTCGAACCGCATTTTCTAAACGAACAAGGGCTAATCCGAATTGATCCTGTAACAGATCTGCTACAGAACGAATACGCTTATTTTTCAAGTGATTCATATCGTCAAGTGTGCCCATTCCAAATTTCATTCCGATCAAATGATCTGCAGCAGCCAATATATCCCGTGGTAACAAAAATGTATTGTTTTGGGGTATATCAAGATTTAGTCTCCGGTTCATATTTCGTCGACCAATCCTTCCTAATTCACATCTTTGTTGAAAAAATTTCTTTTGTAATTCCTTACATAAGGACTCAGAAAATACCGGATCCCCGCCTATACAAGCGAATTGTTGATAAAACTCCAAAATTGCATTTTCTTTTGACCCAATCTTTTTTTTCTCTTTATCATTCAGGAAAGACAAGAAAATTTCGGGATAACAAACATTATCTAGAATTTCTTTTAGATTTGAACCCATAGCCGATGATAGAACTAGAATAGATATTTTTTGTTTCCTACTCACGCGGGCCCATATCCTTGCTTTTCTATCAATTTCTAATTCTAATCTCCCTCCCCAATCTGATATTATAGTACTGGTATAAACAGAAATTCCGTTATGATCCAATTCGGAACGATAGTAAATACCGGGACTTTGCAATATTTGATTGATTACAATTCTGTATATTCCATTTACTATAGAGGTGCCCAGGGAATTCATTAGAGGAATGTTTCCAATAAAAACAGTTTGTTCTTGTATATCTCTACCGCTTTTCCAAATTAATCCCGCGGGTACATATAATTCAGAAGAATATGTGAGTGATTCATATACAGCATCTCTTTCTTTTATCAAGGGTTCTACCAATTGATATCTTTCCACAAATAATTGAAATTCAATTTCTTGATCTGTATCTTCAATTTTTGGAAACTTATGAAATTCTTCCGCCAAGCCCCGATTAATGAACCCACAAAATCCCTCAAATTGTATCTGATTAAATCCTGGTATTGTGGACATTTCCTCTTTTTTATTCCGGAGCATCTTAACTTTCCTCTTTAATCGAAAAAATTCCATTATTGCTAGATTGACCTATATGGTTAGGTTAGTTCGATGAAGAGTGAGCCAATAATGGAATGTATATTCTGTTTACTGAATCACATGAAATTTTAACCAACTCCATATCTCTATTTCATACGTATGAACGGAAACGAGACGTAAGAATGAAGATTATTTTTGACACAAGTTCAAATTTGCGACAGGAATTAATAAAACATTTTTCCTTTACCATTCTATATATATTAGAATAGAATTAATATAGAATTCAAAATTCAAATATGCTGATTCTTTATAGGAATATGTGCATAAGAATAAGAGAGAGATCCTCTGTTCTGTGTAACAATTTCTTTTTTAGGGTTTACATATACACATATATGGTGTTATAATTCAAAATTAAGATTGAAAATAATTTATACTGATTTGTTATTTGCTTTTCTTATGCGATTAAGGAAACACATGTTTTGAGATACAAATTTAGTTCACTAATTCAACATAAATTAGGTAAATGAAATGGTTACTGCCTGAATTTTTCAATCTATGACTGGAAACCCCCTTTTTTTCTTTCAAAAATCAAAATAAAATTACTAAATTTAGTACTAGAATAATGGAGTATAGATAATATTTTTATTCCTAATTTTGGATCGGATTTGGCGACATGGCCAAGTGGTAAGGCGGGGGACTGCAAATCCTTTATCCCCAGTTCAAATCTGGGTGTCGCCTGATTGACAAAATTTTTAGAATCTGTAAGTTCTAGAAAAGACTGTAAATTTTTCTCAGCATGGGGATTTTGGGTGTGACCCCACCGTACCAATCCAATAGGATGAAGTGAAGGTTGCTTCACTTATTAATTTAATAATGGGTTCGGGCCATTTATTTAATTCAATGGATGAATTAAATAAATTAGGAAATGGAGGTCCTATCCTAATAATCTGTCTTAATAGTATATACATTTTTCTATATATTTTTATATCTTTTGCTTATACAAAAGGTAACAAAAGAAACAATAGATCTTACTATTAGAAAGACTCCTTTGATATTGATATAAGAAAGAAAGGGTATATGTATCGTATTTGTACTTACGGCTCGCTTCTACCGAAAATCCAATACAATAATATAGAATTTGCTACGATTAGCTTCATTGGATTTGAAGCATCAATCGTTTTAAATCAGAATCCCATTTTGACTCTGTGCCGTTAATTCCACTATGATTATTGATCAATAATCATAGTGGAATCATTCCTTGATAGAGATAGGAGACATAATTTACATGGATATAGTAAGTCTCGCTTGGGCTGCTTTAATGGTAGTCTTTACATTTTCCCTTTCGCTCGTAGTATGGGGGAGGAGTGGACTCTAGAGACACTACCATAATTGTAAATTGATTTATATTATATAAACCTATATTATATCTGTATACAATATTGGATAGTGTGTAGAAAAAACTATAGATATTATATTTATATTTCTACACACTATCTCATCATTTCTTCAATTATTGACAAGAACTAATAATTCTAGTTTCATTAAAATTAATTATTTTGACTGGCTGTTTTTACGTAAATGATAAGTAAAAAAGCGGTAGGAACTAGAATGAACAGTGTAGTAGCAATAAATGCGAGAATATTAACTTCCATAATCTCATTTTTTTTTTTTGTTTCGCAATAACTCGGGATCTAATCCCATAGAGATGAAAAATTTGATTCCTGTAAATTCAATAAGTTAATTGTATCCTGATGATGCCAAATGGATCAAAATATTATGAATAACAATAGATCTAATCTATCAAATCAATTAATTGTCGAGAATTTAATAGTATAACATAGGAAGACTTTTTATCCATACTAAATCAAAAATTCAATTTCTAATCCAATTCCAATATTGAATGCTATTGAATTTTTCGTCCTTTTCCATTCTTTCTTTTCTATAACCTACCTTCTTCGTTCTACTTACTTAATACAGACAATTAATTTAAGTATCCGACGAGGTATCAGATGACCGGTATTCAATGGGTCAGGTCACACCTAAGACCCAAACAATATAAGTGAGATGGAAAAAGGACGGATTAAAAGATCTAATATTCCAACAGATTTACTAAAAAGGGGTACCTTGCTTGGTCTTTTATTTATTATTTATGAAAAAAAAAAAAATAAGGATTCTTAGATCTTGCTCCCTGTCCCACTTTTCTGTAAAAAGTGGGAGATGAATTGATAAATTCATCGGATCCTAGTTCGGGACTGACGGGGCTCGAACCCGCAGCTTCCGCCTTGACAGGGCGGTGCTCTGACCGATTGAACTACAATCCCAGCGAGGTGTATGACATACATATTCTTATGGTTTCAGAAGAACATTCTATTCGTCTCGTCGTGTTGTAACAGAAACAAAAATGATATACTGATATCATATCCACATGGATATGAACTATAGCAATAATTACTAGTAACCGGTGGTTCTTTTTTTTTATTGTCAAAAATGACTAATTAAAAAATATGGATAGATCAAAAAAATGGTTGATCTTTATTTTGACGGATAGGGCATTTCTATTTCTGGAGGACAAATTAAACTGGTTAGATCGTATTCAATGGAGCGGCGAATTATTGGGCCGAGCTGGATTTGAACCAGCGTAGACATATTGCCAACGAATTTACAGTCCGCCCCCATTAACCGCTCGGGCATCGACCCAGGAAGAATTAATTCTAGGTTTAGTTATAATCCATGATCAACTTCCTTTCGTAGTACCCTACCCCCAGGGGAAGTCGAATCCCCGCTGCCTCCTTGAAAGAGAGATGTCCTGAACCGCTAGACGATGGGGGCAGATCCGCCCGACCATCAGCATACTATGCTGATAGTATGATAAGTTTTTTGGAATTGTCAATATACAATATAATTATAATATATTATATAACTAGATCAAAAGAGTCTTTTCTACTTTGAAATTTTTAACATTAATATACAGAAATCTAGATAACTTTAATTTACAATACAGATTAATATAGATATATATATTATTATGTATTATAATACAATGCATAGCATAGTATTATATAATATATATACAGATTAATGAAACAAAGTTATAGTAGTAGGATTGGGTAGTGCTTGATCCGACAGAAAAAAGGGATAAAAAGAATATTTTATAATATTTAATATAATTATAATATTAAATTTATTTTCTTCATTCAATTTTAACTAATTTCTTCGTTCATCGTTCAGATGAGATATGCCTATCACTATCTCATACTAAACCAAAAAATTCAAAAACGCTAGACATTTTTTTTTTTTTAATGGAATTTGGCTCGGGGTATGAATCCCCCCATCACATGATTGAAGAAAATATCTTAACTCTATGTTGATAATGAGCTCTTATGCATATATGTAGATATGTATATGTCTATTATATTAGATCTATATATATGTAGTAAACTCATAATAAAAACTATTTAATTTTTTAAATTGAATAAACAAGCCCTTTTAACTCAGTGGTAGAGTAACGCCATGGTAAGGCGTAAGTCATCGGTTCAAATCCGATAAAGGGCTTTTTCATTAAACTCAAGTTTTAGTCGTCATTTTCCATTGTTAATAGTTCTAAAAAAAAAAAAAAAAGGTAATCACCATTATAATTAATTCTAATTAGATTATGGGTCGTAGTTATAAAGTTGAAATTTATTCATTTTCATAATTGGGGATAGTCCATTTTGTAGTGACATAGTAACCCTCTTTACTTCATGTCTTATTATTCATTTTGTCTTGACTTGA